CTGCCGCAGCAAATGCTAGTCACAATAGGGGTTTCAACAAAGCGAATTTAATCATTAGCAAAGCCGAGATCAACGAGGGTACTGTCATGAAAAGATTAAAACCTCGAGCTCGAGGACGTAGTTATCCGATAAAAAGACCTACCTGTCATATAACTATTGTATTGAAAGATATATCCGTAGATGAAAATCTCAATAATTAAGTATATAGATAGAATCTATCGTGATAAATATCTTATAGCGGGGTAGTATGGGTCAAAAAATAAATCCACTTGGTTTCAGACTTGGTACAACCCAAAGTCATCATTCTCTTTGGTTTGCACAACCAAAAAGTTATTCCGAGGGTCTCCAGGAAGATCAAAAAATCCGGGATTGTATCAAGAATTATGTACAAAAAAATAAGAGAATAGTCGAGGGAATTGCACGTATAGAGATTCAAAAAAGAATCGATCTGATCCAGGTCATAATCCATATGGGATTCCCAAAGTTGTTAATAGAGGATAGACCGCGAGGAATCGAAGAATTACAGATCAATGTACAAAAAGAGTTTAATTCTGTGAACCGAAAACTCAACATTTCTATCACAAAAATTGCAAGACCTTATGGACAACCTAATATTCTTGCAGAATATATAGCCGGACAATTAAAAAATAGAGTTTCATTTCGAAAGGCAATGAAAAAGGCTATTGAATTAACTGAACAAGCAGATACAAAAGGAATTCAAATACAAATTGCAGGGCGTATTGACGGAAAAGAAATTGCACGTATCGAATGGATCAGAGAAGGTAGGGTTCCCCTACAAACCATTCGAGCTAAAATTGATTATTGTTCCTATACAGTTCGAACTATCTATGGGATATTAGGCATCAAAATTTGGATATTTATAGAAGAGAAATAATGATCCTTTCCTTGTCTTTCCGCTCTTTCCAGCTATCCAGTTATGATGGAACAAAAAATGACAAACTCTCTCATTTTTTCCCTTCAATCAAAAATGAGCCATTCTAATTCTTTTCTTAATTCTTCTTTTCTTAATTCTATAGGGTTGAATAAAAATTCGATTAACCATTTGGTATAATTGCTATGCTTAGTGTGTGATTCGTTGATTTTTTTAGGATAGGGCTAGGGCTAGAATTCAAAAAAGGACTGCCCATGGTATAAACTACTAACTATAGAACTAATAACCAGCCCATTGCTTCGTATTATCTGGATCCAAGGAAGCAGTCATTATATGATGTATTGATCATATCGTTGTAGCAACTGAAATGTTTTTTGGATAAATAAAAAATCAATCTGATTATAGGTTGTGAAGCGAAAATAAAGGGGTGTGGATAAACGGAAGGGTGAAAGAAAGAGAGAAAGAGAATATCAATGATATATGATTCCAATATATATGTATGGTCTATGAATCATCTCATAAAAAGCAGTGTAATAAAGCATCAATTCAATACTGAAACCATAATTAGACGAATCTGGTTCATAGGAAAAAAAAATAAAGAGCCTAGAGTCAATAAAGACTGAGGAGATTGACTCAGGAACAAATTTCATTAGGAGCTTCATTGCAAAGTTCGGGCCTAGCCATTAATCGAGAAGCGATGGGAACGACGAAACCTGTGACTGCAAAAGATTCTATTGAAAAGGAATCCTAATGCTTCATTGGGTGGGATGGCGGAACGCACCAGGAACCGATTCATTTATTCTGAGAGGTCGTGGGCTGGCCCTACGAATGAAACAGATATCGAAAGAGTAAATATTCGCCCGCGAAAGCCTTCTTAATTGGATTTGGATTGAAAAAATTTCTGCGATTCGATAAAGGGAAAAATAAAGATTCGTTATAAAACATTCTCTAAAAAAAGAAATTGTCTAGTTGTATATACAAACAAGATCCACAAATTTCTACATGAGAGATTAAATCTCAAAAACCCTACGATTCAGTTTAATTGAATCGTTTCATTCGCGAGGAGCTGGATGAGAAGAAACTCTCATGTCCAGTTCTGCAGTAGAGATGGAATTTACAAATTCCCATCAATTATAACCCCAAAAGAACCAGATTCCGTAAACAACATAGAGGAAGAATGAAGGGAATATCTTATCGGGGCAATCGTATTTGTTTCGGCAGATACGCTCTTCAAGCACTTGAACCCGCTTGGATCACATCTAGACAAATAGAAGCGGGGCGACGAGCAATGACACGATATGCGCGTCGTGGTGGAAAAATATGGGTACGTATTTTTCCAGACAAACCCGTTACAGTAAGACCTACGGAAACACGTATGGGTTCGGGCAAAGGATCTCCCGAATATTGGGTATCTGTCATTAAACCGGGTCGAATACTTTATGAAATGGGTGGAGTATCAGAAATTGTAGCTAGAGAAGCTATTTCAATAGCTGCGTCCAAAATGCCCATACGAACCCAATTCGTTATTGCGGGATAGGGATGTAAAACCAAAAGAAAGATATTTTTGTAGTAAAAAAAAATTAAAAATTGCTGCTTTATTTATTTTTAGACAAAAAATATTTATTTTTTTTCCTTCACCCTTTGCTTTGAAAGAACAGATAAAAAAAAATGATTCAACCTCAGACCCATTTGAATGTAGCGGACAACAGCGGGGCTCGAGAATTGATGTGTATTCGAATCATAGGAGCTAGTAATCGCCGATATGCTCATATTGGTGACGTTATTGTTGCTGTAATCAAAGAAGCAGTGCCCAATATGCCTCTAGAGAGATCAGAAGTAATCAGAGCTGTAATTGTACGTACATGTAAAGAACTCAAACGTGACAACGGTATCATAATACGATATGATGACAATGCGGCGGTTGTCATTGATCAAGAAGGAAATCCAAAAGGAACTCGAGTCTTTGGTGCGATTGCTCGGGAGTTGAGACGATTGAATTTTACTAAAATAGTTTCATTAGCTTCTGAGGTATTATAAATACTAATAAATGAGACCATGATCATATTATGATTATTATGATATATTAATATCATATATGATAATAATATAAATATATAAGAAATAATATAAATATAATAAATATATAAGAATAGGAATATAAATTCTAGATATAGTGTAGAATAAGATATCTGAAATAGATTAATTAACTTAGTAGATTAGATTGTGTCTCACGCATATACCTTTAAAAATGCATCATAAACATAAATAATAAAAACAGAGCATGTTGATTATATCAAAATTCGGGGCACCAATAATTATAATTTGTCATGGGTAGAGACACTATTGCCGACGTAATAACTTCTATACGAAATGCTGACATGAATAAAAAAGGAAGAGTTCGAATAGCATCCACTAATATCACTGAAAACATTGTGAAAATACTTCTACGAGAAGGTTTTATCGAAAACGTGAGGAAACACCGGGAAAACAACAAATATTTCTTGGTTTCAACCCAGCAACCTAGAAGGAATAGGAAGGGGCCATATAGAACTATTTTAAAACGTATCAGCCGACCCGGTTTACGAGTCTATTCTAACTATCAACGAATTCCTAGGATTTTAGGTGGAATGGGTATTGTAATTCTTTCTACTTCTCGAGGTATAATGACAGATCGCGAGGCTCGACTAGAAGGAATCGGAGGGGAAGTTTTGTGTTATATATGGTGATCCTTCTCGTATCCGAATTAGATCCGTAACTTCCTATTTGTTTGTGAAAAAAAAAGAGGAAGGGCGGGTTGTCTAATATCACTCTTCCTCCATTAGTTGATACTTCAAGGGGGTTACCTGGAATGAAAGAACAAAAATGGATTCATGAAGGTTTAATTACTGAATCACTTCCCAACGGTATGTTCCGGGTTCGTTTAGATAATGAAGATCTGATTCTAGGTTATGTTTCAGGAAAGATCCGACGTAGTTTTATACGGATACTACCGGGAGATAGGGTCAAAATCGAAGTAAGTCGGTATGATTCAACCAGAGGACGTATAATTTATAGACTCCGTAACAAAGATTCCAACGATTAGGTGCTTTTTTCAACATGCCTTTCTTTCATAGGGATACAATTCGCGGTTCAAAATTTCAAGAGACTTATTTTCTTCCAAGGAGTAGATTCAAAATTAAGGTAAGGAATGACAAATATGAAAATAAGGGCTTCTGTTCGTAAAATTTGTGAAAAATGTCGACTGATCCGTAGGCGGGGACGAATTATAGTAATTTGTTCCAACCCAAGACATAAACAAAGACAAGGATAATCTTTCTAAAATAAAAAGGGACTCTCTAAAGGACCTGATGTACAAATAAAGGATCTGTTTTGACATGAAATGGATATATCCGTATATCTCTGACTCATATTTATGAGATGATAAAATATGGTAAAACCTATACCAAGAATTGGTTCGCGTAGGAATGGACGTATTAGTTCACGTAAGAATGGACGTAGAATACCAAAGGGAGTTATTCATGTTCAAGCAAGTTTCAACAATACCATTGTGACTGTTACAGATGTAGGAGGTCGGGTGGTTTCTTGGTCCTCCGCCGGTGCTTGTGGATTTAAGGGCACAAGAAGAGGGACACCTTTTGCTGCTCAAACCGCAGCAGGAAATGCTATTCGTACAGTGGTGGATCAGGGTATGCTACGAGCAGAAGTCATGATAAAGGGTCCCGGTCTCGGAAGAGATGCAGCATTACGAGCCATTCGTAGAAGTGGTATACTATTAAGTTTCGTACGGGACGTAACTCCTATGCCACATAATGGGTGTAGACCTCCTAAAAAAAGACGTGTGTAAAAATAGGAACTGAAGATATTTCAAGAGAAAGAAACGATTCAATGATCTGATCAAATAAGATTACTATGGTTCGAGAGGAAGTAGCAGTATCTACTCGTACACTAGAGTGGAAGTGTGTTGAATCAAGAGCAGACAGTAAGCGTCTTTATTATGGACGTTTTATTCTGTCTCCGCTTATGAAAGGTCAAGCCGATACGATAGGCATCGCAATGCGAAGGGCTTTACTTGGAGAAATAGAAGGAACATGCATCACACGTGCAAAAT